CTATTAGATATTAGGGTTATTTTCGTTCGAAAACTAGAGAAAATAAAAGGAAACGATTTTAAATACCCTTGTATGTTTATTTACATTTAATATTTAAATAAAACGATATAAATCGATGTTGAAGAAAGGATTATTAACGTATTGCCCAACACTCTCGACCAAAATTGATAGAGTTTAATTCCCCCAAAACTAAAAATAGCAGAACCTTTAGAGTCCACTTCTTCCCCATACTACTAGTGAAAGGGAAAAAGTAAAGACTACCATTAAAGCAGCCCAGGCGAGACTTAGTATATCCATGTTAATTATGTCCCCTATCGATATCAATATCAAGGAATTTTTCCAAATTTCCTAACTTATTATATCTTATTATATATTAATAATATTAATATAGATTAGAATCTACTACCAAAAATAGTGGAATCCTTCGCACCGAGTCCAAATAAACAGAGATTCTGAAAGAATACCCACAAGCAAAATAAAAAATAACTTCACTAAGAAGATATTTCGCGTTCTTTCTTCATAAGGCGACACCCAGATTTGAACTGGGGAAAAAAGGATTTGCAGTCCTCCGCCTTACCACTCGGCCATATCGCCAAAATGCTAAAAAAAGGAAGTACAACTGAGCCACGTACAATAATCAAAAGCAATAAGAAAATTCGAGTTATTCCACTTTTTTTGAGTGCATTTGATTCATTCTTTCAATTTATTCTATAGGTATCTCAAAAAAATATTCGATTTTGAAGTCCACTTTTGATTTATTTTTATTTTATACGAATTCAACCTGTGTTGCCCCCCAATAGAATGGCAGGCAATGTAATAAAAAATAGAAGACTTTATATCTTTTCACACGTGATTATTTTTAAAAGAAACTAAAACTTACTAAAAACTACTTTACATTTTAAAATTATAAATTGCGATTCGATATGTATACAAAATACTAAATGTAATGTCAAGATTAGTCATTAATAATCACTATGTATCGGCGTCAGAATTCTGGTTATAGGAACATTTTTAAAAATTGTTTCAGTTATATCTGAGGGAACTAGAGTATAAATGGATCTAGATTCCTCGATTCAGAAATATTTTGTATAGTTCAGATATTGAGTTCTATACAATTTCATAGGATTCTAAAGTAAATCAAATAGAAATTCCATTATAGATTGATCTATTTTATTAGAGAAATTTCATTAGATATTAGAGGACGACTTCCTAAAGGGTGGGGGTTCCTTACAAAGGGGAAATGCAAAAAATGTTTGTAGGTATAAATAAGAAGGGTATTACTACAATACCTGGATTGAATCAGATACAATTTGAAGGATTTTGTAGGTTCATTCGTCAAGGTATCACGGAAGAACTTTATAAGTTTCAAAAAATTGAAGATCGAGATCAAGAAATTGAGTTTCAATTATTTGTTGAAACATGGCAATTGGTAGAACCTTTGATAAAGGAAAGAGATGCTGTGTATGACTCACTCACATATTCTTCTGAATTATATATATTGGCAGGATTAATTTGGAAAGCAAGTAAAGATATGCAAGAACAAAAAATTTTGATTGGACGCATTCCTCTAATGAATTCTCTGGGAACTTTTATAGTAAAGGGAATCTATAGAATTGTGATAAATCAAATATTGCAAAGCCCAGGGATTTATTACCGATCCGGATTGGACCAGAACGGAATTTCGGTTTATACCGGCACCATAATATCAGATTGGGGAGGAAGATCAGAATTAGAAATTGATAGAAAAGCACGGATATGGGTTCGTGTGAGTAGGAAACAAAAAATATCTATTTTAATTCTATTATCATCTATGGGATCAAATCTCAGAGACATTATAGAGAATGTATGCTATCCTGAAATTTTTTTATCTTTTCTGAGTGATAAGGAGAAAAAAAAAATTGGGTCAAAAGAAAACGCAATTTTGGAGTTTTATAAAAAATTTGAGTGTGTAGGCGGAGATCCATTCTTTTCTGAATCCTTATGTAAGGAATTAAAAAAAAAATTTTTTCACCAAAGATGTGAATTGGGAAGGGTTGGTCGACGAAATATGAACCGAAGACTTAATCTTGATATCCCCCAGAACAATACTTTTTTGTTACCCCGAGATATATTGGCATCCGCCGATTATTTGATTGGACTTAAATTTGGAATGGGTACACTTGACGATATGAATCATTTGCAAAAGAAACGGATTCGTTCTTTAGCGGATCTTTTACAAGATCAATTCGGATTGGCTCTCATTCGTTTAGAAAATGTGGTTAAAGCGACTATATGTGGAGCAATTCGTCATAACTGGCTACCCACGCCTCAGAATTTGGTAACTTCAATCCCCTTCACAACTACTTATGAATCCTTTTTCGGGTTACACCCCTTAGCTCAAGTTTTAGATCAAACGAATCCATTGACACAAATAGTTCATACAAGAAAATTGAGTTATTTGGGCCCTGGGGGGGGACTAACAGGCCGGACTGCTAGTTTTCGGATACGAGATATCCACCCTAGTCACTACGCGCGTATTTGCCCAATTGACACATCTGAAGGAATCAATGTTGGGCTGATTGGATCCTTAGCAATTTATGCAAGGATTGATAGTTGGGGATCTCTAGAAAGTCCTTTTTTTGAAATTTCTGAGAGGTCAACGTCAACAGGGGTCCGGATGCTTTATTTATCACCGGCCAGGGAGGAATACTATAAAATAGCGAACGGAAATTCTTTGGCCTTGAATCAGGAAATTCAAGAAGACCAGTTTGTTTCAGCTAGATACCGTCAAGAATTCCTGACTATTGCATGGGAACAAGTTAATCTTCGAAGTATTTTTCCTTTCCAATATTTTTCTCTAGGAGCTTCCCTTATTCCTTTTATCGAACATAATGATGCGAATCGAGCTTTAATGAGTTCGAATATGCAACGTCAAGCAGTTCCCCTCGCTTGGTCCGAGAAATGCATTGTTGGAACAGGGGTAGAACACCAAGTAGCTCTCGATTCCGGGTCTCTTGCTCTAGCCGAACGCGCAGGAACGGTCGTTTATACTGATACCGACAAGATACTTATCTCTAGTGAGGGAACGACTTTAAGCCTTCCATTAGTTCTGTATCAACGTTCCAATAAAAATACCTTTCTGCATCAAAAATGCCAGATTAGGCGAGGGCAATCTATTAAAAAGGGACAAATTTTAGCGGAAGGTGCTGCTACGGTGGGCGGCGAACTTGCTTTGGGTAAAACTGTATTGGTAGCTTATATGCCGTGGGAGGGGTATAATTTTGAGGATGCAGTGCTAATTAGTGAACGCTTGGTATATGAAGAGATTTATACTTCTTTTCAGATAAGGAAATATGAAATTCAAACTCATGTTACAACCCAAGGCCCTGAAAAAGTCACTAAAGAGATACCACATTTAGAAGCCCACTTAATTCGCCATTTAGACACAAATGGAATTGTGATGCAGGGATCTTGGGTAGAACCGGGTGATGTTTTAGTAGGTAAATTAACCCCCCAAGTGGTGAAAGAATCGTCATATGCACCGGAAGATAGATTGTTACGAGCCATACTTGGTATTCATGTATCGACTTCAAAAGAAACTTGTCTAAAAGTACCAATAGGTGGTAGGGGTCGGGTTATTGATGTGAGGTGGATTCAAAAGAAGGGGGGTTACGGTTATAATACGGAAAATATTCGGGTATCTATTTTACAGAAACGTGAAATCAAAGTGGGCGATAAAGTAGCTGGAAGACACGGAAATAAAGGTATTATTTCAAAAATTTTGCCTAGACAAGATATGCCTTATTTACAAGATGGAACATCCGTTGATCTGGTCTTCAACCCATTAGGAGTACCTTCACGAATGAATGTAGGCCAGATTTTTGAATGTTCACTGGGGCTAGCAGGGAGTCTGCTCTCTAGACATTATCGAATCTCCCCTTTTGATGAGAGATATGAACAAGAAGCTTCGAGAAAAATCGTTTTTTCTGAATTATATGAAGCCAGTAAAAAAACAGCGAATCCATGGGCATTTGAACCCGAATATCCAGGCAAAAGCAGAATATTTGATGGCCGAACGGGGAATGTTTTTGAACAACCTGTCCTAATAGGTAAGCCTTATATTTTGAAATTAATTCATCAAGTTGACGATAAACTCCATGGGCGTTCCTGTGGCCATTATGCGTTGGTTACACAACAACCCCTTAGAGGAAGAGCCAAACAGGGAGGGCAACGGGTAGGAGAAATGGAGGTTTGGGCTCTAGAAGGATTCGGGGTTGCTCATATTTTACAAGAGATGCTTACTTATAAATCGGATCATATTCGAGCCCGCCAGCAAATACTTGGTACTACGATCGTTGGAGCGACACTACCTCATCCCAAAACTGCTCCAGAATCTTTTCGAGTGCTCGTTCGAGAACTACGATCTTTAGCTCTGGAACTGAATCATTTCCATATATCTGAGAAGAATTTCCAGATGAATAGGGAGGAAGTTTAATCTCATCCAACGAATCAAAATTTTTCCTCTATGATAGATCGATATAACCATCAACAGCTGCGAATTGGATTGGTTTCTCCCGAACAAATAAGTGCTTGGGCCACTAAAACCTTGCCAAATGGGGAGATAGTTGGAGAGGTAACAAAACCGTATACTTTTATTTATAAAACCAATAAACCAGAAAAAGATGGATTGTTTTGTGAAAGAATTTTTGGGCCTATAAAAAGTGGAATTTGCGCTTGTGGAAATTATCGAGTAATCGCAGATGATAAAGAAGAACCCCAATTTTGTGAACACTGCGGAGTCCAATTTGTTGATTCTCGCATACGAAGGTATCAAATGGGTTATATCAAACTCGCATGCCCAGTTACCCATGTATGGTATTTAAAACGTCTTCCGAGTTATATTGCAAATATTTTAGATAAACCTCTTAAAGAGTTAGAGGGCTTAGTTTACTGCGATGTGTGATTTGATCGAAAGTTTTTTTTACAGGAAAAACTGTCATCCCAATCAATTCAGGATGCCCTAGACCTGACATGTCGCTAGTAAAGCATAACAAGAAGCTCAGGAGGGGGATGTAGTAAATACACTCCTAAAAAAGAAAACGGGAGTTGATCTATGGCCGAGTTCTTTACAAATTCAATATTCAATATTTAAGTAGGGAGTTTTGTTTGGACCTCGTAAATAAAGGCTTTTTTGGTTTGTGGAATGAACAATTCTTTACCTCTCTTTGGGAAATAAAGTATGTTCAAGTAAGCAAATCTGGCATGGTTATAGAAGTCTATCTATCGCATATAGGCTTGAGTAACGGCAAAGGGCCTCTCAGGGTCCGCCTAACCATCGAGATATATAGTCGGGACCTAAAAGATCGAATGGAACAATCTATAGACAAGTAAATCCCTTAGGAATTCCAAAGTACTACTTTACTTTCCAGTATGAAAGAAACGGATTAATAGATAGCGGATTATTCATTCTATATCTAGGGGAAGGAGACTACTCAAAAATTTTATCCCAAATTTTCTATTTTCTTTCTCTCTTAAGTGAATTCAAATAATTAAAAAATTAGAATAAGACCTCAATTCACTCGAAATGAAAAAATGAACGAGTCGGGGCGGGATGGATGAAAAAGTGCTTCGTCTTCACTGGTAACTTGAGTAAGGAGTAGAACTGTTTCTCTTTTTAGTTTCGGGTTTTCTATAAATTTGAAAAAAAAAAAAAATACTGAATTTTTATTTTTCTTTAGTTTTGATTGGGTGTATCTACTTGAGCCGGATGAAAGGAAACATTCACGTCCGATTTTTAAGGGGGGAGCTCCTACATAATCCTATCCCAATTTTTCTTTTGCGAGGCCTATAACTAAAAAGCCCACTTTTTTACGATTACGGGGTTTCTTTAAATATGAAATCCAATCTTGGAAATCTAGCCTCCCGCTTTTTTTTACTACAAATGGTTTTGATACATTTCGAAATCGAGAAATTTCTACGGGGGCAAGTGCTATCCGAGAAAAATTAGCCGATGTAGATTTACGAATTCTTATAGAGAATTCATTACTAGAATGGAAAGATTTGGGGGAAGACAAGCACACCGGGAATAAATGGGAAGATGACAAAGCTGGAAGACGAAAGGCTTTTTTGGTTAGACGTATGGAGTTGGCTAAGCATTTTCTTCGAACAAATCTAGAACCAGAATGGATGGTTTTATGTCTATTACCAGTTCTTCCTCCTGAGTTGCGACCAATTATTCAAATTGATGGGGGGAAACTTCTGAGCTCGGATATGAATGAACTCTATCGACGAGTTATCTATCGAAACAATACTCTGACCGATCTATTAACAACAAGTAGATCAACGCCAGGGGAATTAGTAATGTGCCAAGAAAAATTAGTACAAGAGGCTGTGGATACACTTCTTGATAATGGAATCCGCGGCCAACCAATGAGGGATGGTCATAATAAAATTTATAAATCATTTTCGGATATAATTGAAGGCAAGGAGGGAAGATTTCGCGAAACTCTGCTTGGTAAACGAGTCGATTATTCAGGACGTTCTGTGATTGTCGTGGGCCCTTCGCTTTCATTATATCAATGTGGCTTGCCTCGTGAAATAGCAATCGAACTTTTCCAACCATTTATCATTCGCGATTTAATAAGAAAACATTTTGCTTCAAATATAGGAATTGCTAAGAGTCAAATTCGCGAAAAAGACCCCATTTTATGGGAAATAGTTCAAGAAGTTCTGCAGGGGCATCCGGTATTGCTGAATAGAGCACCTACTCTGCATAGATTGGGCATACAAGCATTTCAGCCCGTTTTAGTGGAAGGACGTGCTATTTTGTTACACCCCTTAGTTTGTAAGGGGTTCAATGCCGATTTTGATGGAGATCAAATGGCTGTTCATGTACCTTTATCGGTAGAGGCTCAAGCGGAGGCCCGTTTACTTATGTTTTCTCATAAAAATCTTTTATCTCCGGCTATTGGGGATCCCATTTCCGTACCAACCCAAGATATGCTTATTGGCCTCTATTTATTAACGAATAAAAATCGTCGAGGTATTTGGCACACTAGGCTGCCGGCGTGTAATATACGAAACTGTCAAACGAAAAGCAGTGCCAATAGTAATAGTAATAGTAATTCTAAGTCTAAAAATCAGTGTATAAACGAGCCCTTTTTTAATAATTCCTCTGAGGCAATTGGGGCTTATCGACAGAAACAAATCAATTTAAATAGTCCTTTATGGCTCCGATGGAGACTAGATCAACGCGTGATCACTTCACGAGAAACTCCGATCGAAGTTTACTATGAATCTAGAGGGACTTATTCGGAGATTTATGGCCACTCTTTACTAGTCAGAAGTATAAAAAAAGAAATTTGTTTTTTATATATTCGAACCACTGTCGGCCACATTTATATTTATCGCGAAATTGAAGAAGCTGCCCAAGGGTTTTCTAGGGCCTGGTCGATACCTAACATAATTTTTTGATATAGATAGCAACGGGAATTCGGGGCTCTCCGGTTCAGCTCGGACCTTCCGTTCCGGAATTGAGACGTGAATAAAGATCGAGAAAAGGACGTTTTCCAATAACTGACTAAAATCCATTGTCTTGCCCAATCCTACTTAGCCGAATATGGAGGTACTTAATGGCAGAACGGACAAATCTCGTCTTTCACAATAAAGTGATAGACGGAACTGCCATGAAACGACTTATTAGTAGATTAATAGATCACTTCGGAATGGCATATACATCACATATCCTGGATCAAGTAAAAACTCTGGGGTTTCAACAAGCTACTGCTATATCCATTTCATTAGGAATTGATGATCTGTTAACAATACCTTCGAAGGGGTGGCTTGTTCAAGATGCTGAACATCAAACTTTTCTTTTTGAAAAGCACCATCAGTATGGCAATGTACACGCCGTAGAAAAATTACGTCAATCCATTGAAATCTGGTATGCTACAAGCGAGTATTTGCGACAAGAAATGAATCCTAATTTTAGGATGACTGACCCTTTGAATCCAGTTCATATAACGTCTTTTTCGGGAGCTAGAGGAAATCCATCTCAGGTCCATCAATTGGTAGGTTTGCGAGGATTAATGTCAGATCCACAAGGACAAATGATTGATTTACCGATTCAAAGCAATTTACGCGAAGGACTTTCGTTAACCGAATACATAATTTCGTGCTATGGGGCCCGTAAAGGAGTTGTGGATACTGCTGTCCGAACATCAGATGCTGGATATCTCACACGCAGACTTGTTGAAGTAGTTCAACACATTGTAGTACGGCAAGCGGATTGTGGCACTGTCCGAGGGTTTTCTGTGAGTCCTCAGAATGGGATGATGCCGGAAAGGATTTTGATCCAAACATTAATTGGTCGTGTATTATCAGATGATATTTATATAGGCCCACGATGTATTGCCACTCGAAATCAAAACATTGGAGTTGGACTGGTCAATCGATTCATAAACTTTCGAGCCCACCCAATATTGATTCGCACTCCTTTTACTTGTAGGAGTACATCGTGGATTTGTAGATTTTGTTATGGTCGGAGTCCTACTCATGGTGACCTGGTCGAATTGGGAGAAGCCGTAGGTATTATTGCGGGTCAATCGATTGGAGAACCTGGGACTCAATTAACATTAAGAACTTTTCATACAGGCGGAGTCTTCACAGGAGGTACGAACGAACATGTCCGAGCCCCTTCTAAAGGAAAAATACGATTTAATCAGGATTTGGTTCGTCCGACACGTACCCGTCATGGGCATCCTGCTTTTCTATGTTCTCTAGACTTGTATGTAACGATAGAGAGTGAAGCTATTCGACATAATGTAAAAATTCCTTCCAAAAGTTTTCTTTTAGTTCAAAATGATCAATCTGTAGAATCCGAACAAGTTATTGCTGAAATTTGTGTGGGAACATCTACTTTGAATTTGAAAGAGAAAGTTCGTAAACATATTTCTTCTGATTCAGATGGAGAAATGCATTGGAGTACGGATGTGTATCATGCACCGGAATTCACATATGGGAATGTCCATTTATTATCAAAAACAAATCATTTATGGATATTATTAGGAGAGCCGTGTCATTCCAGTCTAGTTTCCCTTTCAATCCACGGGGATCAGGATCAAATGAGTGCGCATTCTCTTTCTGTAAAGCGAAGATTTACTTCAAACCTTTCCGAAACTATTGATGATGATGATAAGGCGAGACAAAAAAGACGTAGTGCGTATTCTTCTGGGAACCAGGAAGATAGAATTGCTAATTATTCAGACGGAAATCAATTCATAGGTCATGATCCGTCTAATCTGGTATCTCCGCCTATTTTAGACGAAAATTTATATTTGTTATTCAATTTATTATCAAAGAGGCGAAGCAATCAATTCAGCATTCCACTTCAATCGATTCAAGAACAAAAAAATGAATTACTGCCCTTTTCACGTATCTATATAAAAATCCCCGCAACAAATGGTATTTTTTGTGGAAATAGTATTCTTGCTTATTTTGACGAGTTTCGGTACAGAAAATCTAATTCAAGCAGTACTCAATCCAAATATGGGACTCGCAAAAAACATTCAATCATGAAAAAAGAAGGTTTGATTCAGTATCGGGGAGTCAAGGAATTTCGCCAAAAACTGAAAGTAGAGCCCTTTTTGTTCCTTCCCGAAGAAGTGCATATCTTACCAGGATCTTCTTCCATAATGGTACGAAATTATAGTCTAATTGTGGCAGATACAAAAATCACCTTAAATCTAAGAAGCCGAGTAGGCGGGTTGGTTAGGGTAGAAAGAAAAAACAAAATAATTCAATTGAAAATCTTTTATGGAGAGATCTATTTTCCTGGGGGGGTAGATAAAATATCCCGACAGAGAGACGTTTTGATGCCACCTGTACTAGGCAAAACAAATTACACAAAATCAAAAAATAGGAAGAATGGGATCTATACCCAACAGATTACGCCGAGCAATAAAAAGTTTTTGGTCTTGATTCGACCTATCATCACATATGAAAAAATTGACCGTAGCACTTTGGCAACACTTTTCCACCCCGATCTATTGCGGGAAAGGGATACTGCGCAACTTCGGGTTATTCATTATATCCTTTATCCAAATGGTAAACCCATTCGGGTAAATTTGCACACAAGTATTCAATTAATTCGGACGTGTTTCGTTTTTCATTCAAACCAAGATAAAAGAAGTTATTCTAGTGAAGCAGCCCGCGCTTCCGTTGTTGAAATACGAACAAAAAATTTGATTCGTCATTTCTTAAGAATCGATTTTGTGAAAATACCAATTTCGTATAACGCAAAACGGAAGGATCCTTTCAGTTTAGGATTGTTCGCTGATAATCGATTAGATTGGACCAATAGAAATCTCTCTTCCAAGGGAAAAGGTCATCAAACCCTTAACCAAAATAACGGAACTATTCATACATTTTGGAATCAAAAGAGGGAATGTAAATCGTTTAACATTTTGTCATCCTCTAATTGTTTTCGAATGGACCCTATAAAAGGTTCAAAAGATCATAACGTCATACAAGAATCAAAAGAATCAAGGCAAGAGGATCCACCACTAATTACAATTAGGAATTTTTTGGGTCCTTTAGGGACATACTTTCCAATTTTGAATTGTGATTCGGTGAATCGGTTACTAACTAATAATCAGGTCTTAGTAACTAACTCTTTTCAACTCGACAATGTAAAACCGCCCTTTCAAGTATTCAAATTAAAATATTATTTCATTGACGAAAACGGGAAAATTGGCAATTCTAATCCACGCAGTAACATTATTTTGAATGCTTTTAGTTTGAATTGGTCTTTTCGATATCAGAATTCTATTTCTGGGATAGAGACATCAAAAATACCTACAATACTAAGTCTTGGACAATTTATTTGTCAAAATGTCTGTATATCCAAAAAAAGACCTCTCCTAAACTCGGGTCAAGTTATTCTTGTTCAAATTGACTCTGTAGTAATACGATCGGCTAAGCCTTTTTTAGTCCCGCCAGGAGCAACTGTTCATGGCCTTTATGGAGAAACCTTTTTGGGCGGAGATACAGTGGTTACGTTTAACTATGAAAAATCGAGATCGGGTGATATAACACAAGGTCTTCCAAAAGTAGAACAGGTCTTAGAAGTGCGTTCGGTTGATTCCATATCCAGGAATCTTGAAAGGAGGGTTGAGCGTTGGAACAAATGTCTAATAGAACTTCTTGGAATTCCTTGGGGAGTCTTTATTAGTGCTGAGTTAACTATAGTACAAAGTCGTATCTCTTTGGTTAATAAGATCCAAAAAGTTTATCGATCCCAGGGGGTGCAGATTCACAATCGGCATATCGAAATTATTGTACGTCAAATAACATCAAAAGTTTTGGTTTCCGAAGACGGAATGTCGAATGTTTTTTCACCTGGCGAACTGATTGGATTAGTGCGGGCAGAGCGAATGGGACGTGCTTTAGAAGAAGCGATTGATTATCGAGTCTCTTTATTGGGAATAACAAAAGCATCTCTCAATACTCAAAGTTTCATATCGGAAGCTAGTTTTCAAGAAACTGCTCGGGTTTTATCAAAAGCAGCTCTCAGAGGGCGTATCGATTGGTTGAAAGGCTTAAAAGAAAACGTTGTTTTGGGGGGGTTAATACCCGCTGGTACCGGATTTAGAGGATTAGTGCAACCGTCCAAACAATCTAATAACATCTACTTAGAAACACTAAAACCCAATCGATTTGAGGGGGGGGTTAAAGATCTTTTGTTCCACCATCTCAAATCGATTGGGTTTTAGACCTTTTCCTTTCAAAAAATTCTAACGATACAAAAATCAAATTATTAGGGCGTAGATCAACGTAGAATATACGAAGAGGAGAAAGTTCCATCGGAACAAATTTTTAATTCAATTCAAAATTACTCATTTATTTTTATTAAAAAGAATAAAAAAGGGGGGATCAATATAAATGACAAAAAGATATTGGAACATCAATTTGGAAGATATGATGGAGGCTGGAGTTCATTTTGGTCATGGTACTCAAAAATGGAATCCTAAAATGGTTCCTTATATCTCAGCAAAGCGTAAGGGTATTCATATTACAAATCTGACTAGAACTGCTCGTTTTTTATCACAAGCTTGTGATTTGGTTTTTCATGCAGCGAGTAGGGGAAAAAAATTCTTAATTGTTGGGACCAACAATAAGGCAGCTGATTCAGTAGCACGGGCTTCTATAGGGGCTCGGTGTCATTATGTGAATAAAAAATGGCTTGCCGGTATGTTAACAAATTGGTCCACTACCGAAACAAGACTTCAGAAGTTCCGGGACTTGAGAATCGAACAAAAAAGGGGGGGGCTCGATCGTCTTACAAAAAGAGAAGCAACTAGGTTGAAAAGACAATTAGCTCGCTTGCAAACATATCTGGGTGGTATTCAATATATGACGGGATTACCTGATATTGTAATCATTATTGATCAGCACAAAGACTCTACGGCCTTGCGCGAATGTCGAATTTTAGGAATTCCAACAATTTGTTTAATCGATACAAATTGTGACCCCAATCTATCAGATATTTCAATTCCAGCAAATGATGATGCTAGATCTTCAATTCGATTTATTCTTAACAAATTAGTATTCGCAATTAGTGAGGGTTATTTTAGCTATAGAAATTTATAAATATAGAAATTTACGAATTTTGAAAATTTTTTGAATTACTTCAAAGAAAAGGGCAGATTTTTTAATTTGTTTTTAATTTGTTAGTACTTTAAAGTACTAAAACGAATAAATCATTTTGTTGAATATTCTATTTTTTAAGGGGGCAATATGGATGTTTTATTATGTTCCATCAATAACCTAAGGGGGTTATACGATATATCTGGTGTGGAAGTAGGCCAACATTTGTATTGGCAAATAGGGAATTTCCAAGTTCACGGCCAAGTACTTCTAACTTCTTGGGTTGTAATTGGTATCTTATTAGGTTCAACCACTATAGCTATTCGCAATCCACAAATAATTCCGACTGGGGGTCAGAATTTATTCGAATATATTCTTGAATTTATTCGAGATGTAAGTAAAACTCAAATTGGAGAAGAATATGGCCCTTGGGTTCCGTTTATTGGTACTATGTTTTTATTTATTTTTGTTTCGAATTGGGCAGGGGCTCTTTTACCTTTGAAACTCCTAAAATTACCTCATGGGGAGTTAGCCTCACCTACGAATGATATAAATACTACCGTTGCTTTGGCTTTACTCACGTCAGCAGCATATTTTTATGCGGGGCTTTCAAAAAAAGGATTGGGTTATTTCAGTAAATATATTAAACCAACTCCGATCCTTTTACCCATTAACATTTTAGAGGATTTCACAAAGCCTTTATCGCTTAGTTTTCGACTTTTCGGGAATATTTTAGCTGATGAATTAATAGTTGTTGTTCTTGTTTCTTTAGTACCTTTAGTAGTTCCTATCCCTGCGATGCTCCTTGGATTATTTACAAGCGGTATTCAAGCTATTATTTTTGCAACGTTAGCCGCGTCTTATATAGGTGAATCCATGGATGCTAATCATTGAGCTAGTCTTTTGCTTTTTTCGTTTAGCTCATATTATATGAGTGTCTCAAGATAATTAGTTCATCCTAGAATATATAACAAAGAGATTTTAAAGGATCGTTTTCCTCTCTCTTTTTATTCTATTTTCATCAATTGAGTAGTTTTGAGTCAATTCGTTATTTTGATTAGTATATAGAATGAGAATATTCTGAATATCTATTTTTCTTTACTTAAATATTTCATTTCAATTGTTTCAGATGGTAAGTTCACTAATTTATTCAATTTTGAATTTAGATTTCTTTGAGAGTTCTCTATAAATAATATTTGAATTTGGAAGTTCATTTTTAATTTTTGATTTGCCTCGGAATTGTAATTGAATAGAAGTTCTTATATCTTGATCTCACTTTGATGAAATCTAATACTGAATCTCACTTTGATGAAATCTAATACTGAAGAGATCTAAAGAGATCGAAGTAGGACTACCGATTCAAAAAGAAACGTACCGGTATTTTTCATTACTTCTCAATTATCTATTAGATTCCTTTAGATAGACGAATCCTAGCCATAGAATAATGAAGGTCTAATTTCTTTATTATATCATTAACGATTTCTTTTTWTTATATCATTAACGATTTCTTTTTTTGTTACGAGGAATTTATCATGAATCCACTCATTTCGGCCGCTTCTGTTATTGCTGCTGGCTTGGCCGTAGGACTTGCTTCTATTGGACCTGGAATTGGTCAAGGAACTGCTGCGGGTCAAGCTGTAGAGGGGATCGCCAGACAGCCTGAGGCAGAGGGAAAAATCCGAGGCACTCTATTACTTAGTCTAGCTTTTATGGAAGCTTTAACAATTTATGGGTTGGTTGTCGCATTAGCGCTTTTATTTGCAAATCCTTTTGTTTAATTTTTTTATCTTCGAATTTCGCCGCCTACGATTACTTTAAATTGGTTCAGAAAATTATCTTGTATGGTACGAGCAACTAATCATTAGCCTAATGAATTGTTTTCATCCTTTTTTGAATATTTGAATATTAAATAATAAAATAAGGAAGAATAATACTAAAATGGAACTAATTGTTTTTTACGTGATTTCCTAAAAGGAATAGAATCAAGAAAAAGCGAGTTCAAGCGATAAAAAAAAAGTTTGTTTAGGTTTTTTAGTCTATCTAGAAGACTATAAGAGGATAATTTATGAAAAACGTAACCGATTCTTTCTTTTCTTTGGGCCACTGGTCACTTGGTGAAAATTTCGGATTGAATACCGATATTTTATCAACAAATATAATCAATATAACTGTAGTGGTTGGTGTATTGATCTTTTTTGGAAAGAGAGTGTTAAGTGATTTATTAGAGAAGAGAAAAAATAGAATTTTAAAAACTATTAAAATTTCAGAAGAACTGCGCGTTGGAGCCGTTGAAAAACTAGAAAAAGCCCGGGCTCGTTTATGTAAAGTACAAACGGAAGCCGAGGAGTTTCGAGTGAATGGATACTCTGAAATAGA